TTAAAAATAAGCTAAAACAAGCTTTTGGGTTCATACCTCAAATATAAAGGAAATCCCTTTTTTTTAAATTAATAAAGTGCCTGATAAAAGGATTATTCTGATAGGATAAATTATGTAATATATTACCTTTATTATATTTTATAGAATTAAACTATATCTAATAATATCAAAAATTATTGTGCATCTTACACTAAAATATAATTTTTTAATATGAATAATTATCACTTAAGAATATTTTTCTTATTTTTTATTATTTTAACACCTAATTCTAATAAAATATTTTTTTTATTTATTTTATTTTTTAGAACTTTAATTTCTATTTCTTCTAATTCATGATTAGGTTGTTGAATTGGGTTAGAAATTAATTTATTAAGCTTTATCCCCCTTATCTCCTCCCCCAATAATCTTTTAAATTCAGAAGCTTCCTTAAAATATTTTCTAACTCAATCAATTGCCTCCATTAATTTTTTATTTTCAATTTTATTAAGATTATTTTTAATAAAAAATTTTTTTTTTAATAATTTTTTTTCTATTATTATTAATTCTTCTTTATTAATAAAAATAGGATCAATTCCCTTTCATTTTTGGTTCCCGAATATTATAGAAGGACTTTCCTGATTCAATTGTTTTATTTTAATATCATGACAAAAAATTACCCCTATAATTTTATTGTCTTATTATTTTAATTTATATTTTTTATACTTTATTATAATTTTTAATGTATTAATTGGGGCTATTGGAAGATTTAACCAAACTTCACTTCGTAAATTAATAGCTTTTTCTTCAATTAATAATTTAGGATGAATGATTTCTTCAATAATTATTAGTGAAAACATTTGAATAATTTATTTTATTTTTTATTCAATTTTTACATTTATTATATGTTTTTTATTTTATATTATTAATGTTTTTTTTATTAGCCAACTATTTTTTTTTAATATAAATTTTTTAATTAAAATTTCAATTATAATTAATTTTCTTTCTTTAGGAGGATTACCTCCTTTTTTAGGATTTTTTCCTAAATGAATTGTTATTAATTATTTATTAAATAATAATTTTTTTATTATTTCATTTGTATTTATTATATCAAGTTTAATTTTATTATTTGTTTATATTCGTATTATTTACTCTTCTTTATTATTTTTTTCATTTAAATTAAAATGATTTAAGATTTTTATAAAAAATAATTTATTAATTTTTATTTATTTTTTTAATTTTATTTCTTTATTAGGTTTAAGAATTAGAACTTTTTTTTTCTAAAAGGTTTTAAGTTAATTTAAACTAATAATCTTCAAAATTATTTATAAAGAAGTTTCTTTAAGCCTTAGTATGCTTACACCTTAAAATTTGCAATTTTATATCATTTAATTTGAATATAAGGCTAAATTAAAATATTAATAAAAGAGATTTATTCTCGTAAATAAATTTACAATTTATCGCTTATTCCTCAGCCATTTTATTTAACTGCGAAAATGACTTTTTTCAACAAATCATAAGGATATTGGAACTTTATATTTTATTTTTGGAATTTGAGCAGGAATAGTAGGAACTTCTTTAAGTTTATTAATTCGAGTTGAATTAGGAAACCCAGGTTCTTTAATTGGAGACGACCAAATTTATAATACTATTGTTACTGCTCATGCTTTTATTATAATTTTTTTTATAGTAATGCCCATTATAATTGGAGGATTTGGAAATTGATTAGTACCTCTTATATTAGGAGCCCCAGATATAGCTTTCCCCCGTATAAATAATATAAGATTTTGACTTTTACCCCCCTCTTTAATTTTATTAATTTCAAGTAGAATTGTTGAAAATGGAGCAGGAACAGGATGAACAGTTTACCCACCCCTTTCATCTAATATTGCTCATGAAGGATCTTCAGTTGATTTAGCTATTTTTTCTTTACATTTAGCTGGGATCTCATCAATTTTAGGAGCAATTAATTTTATTACAACTATTATTAATATGCGAGTAAACAATATATCTTATGACCAAATACCTTTATTTGTGTGATCTGTAGGTATTACAGCTCTTTTATTATTATTATCTTTACCTGTTTTAGCAGGAGCTATTACTATACTTTTAACTGATCGTAATTTAAATACTTCTTTTTTTGACCCTGCTGGAGGAGGAGATCCTATTTTATATCAACATTTATTTTGATTTTTTGGGCACCCAGAAGTTTATATTTTAATTTTACCAGGATTTGGGATAATTTCTCATATAATTTCACAAGAAAGAGGAAAAAAGGAAACTTTTGGATACTTAGGAATAATTTATGCTATAATAGCAATTGGTTTACTTGGATTTATTGTTTGAGCTCATCATATATTTACAGTAGGAATAGATGTTGATACTCGAGCTTATTTTACATCAGCAACTATAATTATTGCTGTACCTACAGGAATTAAAATTTTTAGTTGATTAGCTACTCTTCATGGAACTCAAATTAATTATAGTCCTTCTATATTATGAAGATTAGGATTTATTTTTTTATTTACAGTAGGAGGTTTAACAGGTATTGTACTAGCTAATTCTTCAATTGATATCACTCTTCATGATACTTATTATGTTGTAGCCCATTTCCATTATGTTTTATCAATAGGAGCTGTATTTGCTATCTTTGGAGGATTTATTCATTGATATCCTTTATTCACAGGATTAGCTATAAATCCTTATTTACTAAAAATTCAATTTATTTCAATATTTATTGGAGTTAATTTAACTTTTTTCCCTCAACATTTCTTAGGTTTAGCCGGTATACCTCGTCGTTACTCTGATTACCCAGATAGATTCATTTCATGAAATGTTATTTCCTCTTTTGGTTCTTATATTTCTTTATTTTCTATAATTATAATAATCCTTATTATTTGAGAATCTATAATTAATCAACGTTTAATTATTTTTTCTTTAAATATAGCTCCTTCTATTGAATGATATCAAAATTTACCTCCTGCTGAACATTCTTATAATGAATTACCTATTTTAAGTAATTTCTAATATGGCAGATTATATGTAATGGATTTAAACCCCATTTATAAAGGATTATCCTTTTTTTAGAATATGGCAACATGATCTAATCTTAATTATCAAAATAGAGCCTCTCCTTTAATGGAACAAATTATTTTTTTCCATGATCATACTTTAATTATTTTAATTATAATTACAATTTTAGTATCATATTTAATAGTTAGTTTATTTTTTAATAAATATATTAATCGATTTCTATTAGAAGAACAAATAATTGAATTAATTTGAACTATTCTACCTGCTATTACTCTTATTTTTATTGCCTTACCTTCTTTACGACTTTTATATTTATTAGATGAACTTAATAATCCTTTAATTACTCTAAAATCAATTGGTCATCAATGATACTGAAGTTATGAATACTCAGATTTTAATAATATTGAATTTGATTCTTATATAATTCAAACTCCAGATAACTTAGCTAATTTTCGTTTATTAGATGTTGATAATCGAATTGTTTTACCAATAAATAACCAAATTCGTATTTTAGTCACAGCTACAGATGTTATTCATTCATGAACTATTCCATCATTGGGAGTAAAAGTTGATGCTAACCCGGGACGTTTAAACCAAACAAGATTTTTTATTAATCGTCCTGGAATTTTTTATGGTCAATGTTCTGAAATTTGCGGAGCAAACCATAGTTTTATGCCCATTGTAATTGAAAGAATTTCAATTAAAAATTTTATTAACTGAATTAATAATTATTCATCATTAGATGACTGAAAGCAAGTACTGGTCTCTTAAACCATTTTATAGTAAATTAGCAATTACTTCTAATGAAAGAATTAGTTAATTTATAACATAAATATGTCAAATTTAAATTATTACTTTAGTAATATTCTTTTATTCCTCAAATAATACCAATTAACTGAATTTTTTCATTAGTATTTTTTATTACAATTTTTATTATTTTTAATATTATAAATTATTTTATTTTTAATTATAAAAATGTTAATCATATTAATAATTATAAAAAATTAATAAAAAATAATTTAAACTGAAAATGATAAATAATTTATTCTCAATTTTTGATCCTTCCACAAATATTTTTAATTTATCAATTAACTGAGTAAGAACTTTTATTGGTTTAATATTTATTCCTTATTCCTTTTGATTAATCCCTAATCGTCATTTTATTTTTTGAAATTTTATTTCTTCAAAATTACATGAAGAATTTAAAACTTTATTAGGGCCTAATAGTTATAATGGTTCAACTTTTATTTTTATTTCTTTATTTTTTTTTGTTTTATTTAATAATTTTTTAGGGTTATTCCCATATATTTTTACAAGAACTAGTCACTTAAATATTTCATTATCTTTATCATTAACCTTATGATTAAGTTTTATAATTTATGGCTGAATTAATAATACTCAACATATATTTATTCATATAATTCCTCAAGGAACCCCAACTATTTTAATACCTTTTATAGTCTTAATTGAAACAATTAGAAATATTATTCGTCCTGGAACTTTAGCCGTTCGTTTAACAGCTAATATAATTGCAGGACATTTATTATTAACCCTATTAAGTAATACAGGAACTAATATGCCTAATTACTTATTATTTATTTTAATTTTTGTTCAAATTTTATTATTAATTTTAGAATCTGCTGTAGCAGTTATTCAATCTTATGTTATTACTATTTTAAGAACACTTTATTCTAGAGAAGTTAATTAATGACATCTAATCATAATCACCCTTATCATTTAGTAGATTATAGTCCTTGACCATTAACAGGAGCTATTGGAGTTATAACTTTAGTAACTGGCCTAGTAAAATGATTCCATAATTTTAATTTAAATTTACTTATTTTAGGATATATCATTGTATTATTAACTATATATCAATGATGACGAGATATTTGCCGTGAAGGAACATTTCAAGGTAAACATACAATTTTAGTTACAAAAGGTCTTCGATGAGGTATAATTTTATTTATTGTTTCAGAAATTTTATTTTTTGCTTCATTTTTTTGAGCATTTTTCCATAGTAGTCTTTCCCCTAATATTGAAATTGGATCTATATGACCCCCTACAAGTATTGTGCCCTTTAATCCCTTTCAAATTCCTTTACTTAATACTATTATTTTAATTACATCAGGAATTACTGTTACCTGAGCACATCATGCCCTTATAGAAAATAATTTCACTCAAACATCACAAAGTTTATTAATTACTATTTTATTAGGAATTTATTTCACAATTCTTCAAGCTTATGAATATATTGAAGCTCCTTTTACAATTGCGGATAGAATTTATGGATCTACATTTTTTATAGCAACAGGATTCCACGGACTTCATGTAATTATTGGAACTATTTTTCTATTAACTTGTTTTATTCGACATTTAAATAATCATTTTTCTAATACTCATCATTTCGGATTTGAAGCAGCTGCCTGATACTGACACTTTGTAGATGTAGTATGACTTTTCCTCTATATTTCTATTTATTGATGAGGAAATTAACTATTTATATAATATATTTAGTATATTTGATTTCCAATCAAAAAGTTTAATAATTTTAATATAAATAATTATTTTAATAATAATAATATCTATAATCATAATTGTTATTTCTAATATTTTTATAATAATTTCATTTGTAATTTCAAAAAAATCATTTCTTGACCGAGAAAAATGTTCCCCATTTGAATGTGGATTTGACCCCAAATCATTATCTCGTATTCCATTTTCATTACATTTTTTTTTAATTACAGTAATTTTTTTAATTTTTGATGTTGAAATTGCCTTAATTTTTCCCATAATTCCAACTTTCTTAAGAGTTAATTTTTTCACATGATTTAAAATTAATTTTTTTTTTATTGTTATTTTATTATTAGGGCTTTATCATGAATGAAATCAAAATATGTTAAATTGAACAAACTAGGATTATAGTTTATTTAAAACATTTGATTTGCATTCAAATAATATTGAATTTTCAATTTATCTTAAATAAGAAGCAATTTGCATTTAATTTCGACTTAAAAGATAGAGTTAATTAACTCCTTATTTATTAATTGAAACCAAATTAGAGGTATATCACTGTTAATGATAAAATTGAATTCTTATTCCAATTAGAAATATATAATAATTAAGCTGCTAACTTAATTTATAGTGAATTATATCATTAATATTTCTTGTATATATATATATATATATATTTATATAGTTTATTAAAACATTACATTTTCATTGTAAAAATAAAAAATTTTTTTTTATAAATATTTAAAGATTGTATCAATCACCTTAATATCTTCAATATTATGCTCTTATTAAGCTATTTAAATAAATTAAAATTATAATAATAAAAATTATTATTCATAAAATAAATCTAAATAAATAAATTTTAAAATTATTTATTTGATAAATAATATTAACAGAAGAATAAAATTTAATAATTTTATATATTCCTTGTCCACTATATAATTCTCTTCAACCTATATCAATATTTTTACTTAAAATTTGACCGAATTTTAAAAAATAATAATTTAAACCATAAGTAGATAAATTAGGTAAAAATCATATTAATGTTAAAAACTTTCTTAAATTATAAAATAATAAAAATTTATTTAAAGAATAAATATTTATATTACTGATTAATCAACCTATTAATATTCCCATTAAACTTACATAAATTACTATTATTTTTAAAGAAAAAGGCAAATAAATTATATAAGGATAATAAAAAATTAGTCAACTTAAAAATCTTCCTGAAACTAATCTTATAAATAATAAAATAAATATACTTTTTAATATAGTATAATCTTCATCATATAAATTATAAATTGATAATAAATTATAATCATTAATTATTAAATATATTAATAACCGAATAGTATAAAATATAGTTAGTCCTGTAGAAAAGTAATATAAATAAAAAATTAATAAATTTAAATTTCTTATTCTTACTATTTCTAAAATTATATCCTTAGAATAAAATCCAGCTAAAAATGGAATACCACATAATGCTAAATTAGAAATATTTATACATAAAGATGTTAAAGGAATATATAAACTAATTCCCCCTATTATTCGGATATCTTGGTTATTATTTATTATATGAATAATTACCCCAGCACATATAAATAATAAAGCCTTAAATATAGCATGAGTCAATAAATGAAAAAAAGCTAAATCATAAAATCCTATACTTAAAATACTTATTATTAATCCTAATTGACTTAATGTAGATAAAGCAATAATTTTTTTTAAATCAAACTCATAATTTGCACAAATTCCAGCCATTATTATTGTTAATCCAGAAAATAATAATAAAAATTTTAAAAAAAATATTTCAATTAATACATTATTAAATCGAATTAATAAATAAACTCCAGCAGTTACTAAAGTTGAAGAATGTACTAAAGCAGAAACTGGAGTTGGAGCTGCTATAGCTGCAGGTAATCAAGATCTAAAAGGAATCTGAGCTCTTTTTGTTATAGCTGCAATAATTACAAATAATCTGATAATTTTCATGGAATAATCATTTCTTATAAAATTTAAATAAAAAATATAATTTCAACTCCCATAATTTAATATTCAAGAAACTAATATTAAAATTATAACATCCCCCACTCGATTAGATAAAGCAGTCAATATCCCAGCATTATAAGACTTAATATTTTGATAATAAATTACTAAACAATAAGAAACTAACCCTAAACCATCTCACCCTAAAAAAATTCTAATTATATTAGGTCTAATAATTAATAAAATTATAGAAAAAACAAATAATAGTACTAAAATAATAAATCGATTCAAATTTAGCTCAGATCTCATATAACTTTTACTATAAAAAATTACAGAAGAAGAAATTAAAGATACAAATATTATAAATAATAAAGATATTCAATCTAATAAAATTGAAAATACTACATTAACAGAATTTAAAGAAATAATTTCCCACTCTAAAAAAATAATTATATTATTTATAATAAAATAAATTATCATAAAAAAATTAATTAATATAAAAAAAAATAAAAAAAAAAATCTAATAAAACAAATAGAAAATTTATTAATAACTTAAAATGATTTTATCATATTTTTGACTCCACAAATCAATATTTTATTTTAAATTATTTAAGTAAAATCAAATTATTCTGTAATCAATTTTTATAACTAAAATATTTAAAGGTAATCAATGTAATAATAATATTAAATATTCTCGAGAAATTCCCCCGTAAAAACTATAAATTCCTAAATTATACTTTCCATGTTGAGTATAAGAATATAAATATAAACTATAACCAGCTCTAAAAAATGAAATACAAATTAGTATAATTATTCTTAATCAAGATCAACTAACTAATCTATTAATTAAGCTAATTTCCCCCATTAAATTTAAGGATGGGGGAGCTGCTATATTCGAAGATATTAATAAAAATCATCATAATCTTATAGAAGGCATAAAATTTATTATCCCCTTATTAATAAATAATCTTCGACTATTTAGTCGTTCATAATTTATATTAGATAAACAAAATATCCCAGATGAACACAATCCATGCCCAATTATTAAAATATAAGCTCCTATGTACCCTCAATAATTTATAGTTATAATACCCCCAATTACAACTCTTATATGAGCCACTGAAGAATAAGCAATTAAAGATTTTATATCAATTTGACAAAAACATTTTAATCTAATATAAAAACCCCCAATTAAACTAATAACTACTCAAATAAAACTTATTTTTAAATTAATTTTTTGTAAAATAATTATAACTCGTAAAAGTCCGTATCCCCCTAATTTTAATATAATAGCTGCTAAAATTATAGACCCAGAAATTGGAGCTTCAACATGAGCTTTAGGAAGTCATAAGTGAACAAAATATATTGGTATTTTTACTAAAAAAGCAATAATCAAACTTATATATAAAATTAATAAATTATAATCATAAAATTTTAAAAAATAAATTATTATATAATTTATATTCTTATAAACGTAAAAAATTCCTATTAATAAAGGTAAAGAAGCAAATAAAGTATAAAATAATAAATATATACCAGCTTGAATCCGTTCAGGCTGATATCCTCAACCAATAATTAATATTAAAGTTGGGATTAATCTTCTTTCAAAAAATAAATAAAATAAAAATAAATTTATTACTCTAAAAGTTAAGTATAATATTATTAATAAAAAAATAATATTAATTAAAAATAATTTAGAATAAAAATTACTTTTATATAAGCTTTCTCTAGATATTACTATTAATCTTCTAATTCAAATTCTTAATAAAATTAAACCATAAGAAATTATATCATACCCTAATATATAACTTAAATTACAAAAATTTATAATATTAATAGTAGAATTTATAAATATTAAAACTATAAATATTAATAATATTTGAACCAATCAAAATATATTTTTTTTAAAACATAAAGGAATTATAAAAATTATTATAAATAAAAATTTCATTAAATTAAATTAAAACTTTGAAAATAATCATTTCCATGAGTTCGAATTATTGAAACTAAAATTGAAAGACCTAAAGCCCCCTCACAAACAGAAAAAACTAAAAATACTATAAGTATATATAAATTATAATTAATTATTATTAAGTATAATAAAAATAAAAAAAAAATTCTTAATACTATAAATTCTAAACTTATTAATACAATTAATAAATGTTTATGTTTTGACACAAAAATTATATTACCAAATATAAACATAATAACAATAATTAATCTTATATTTAACATTTATTTTAAGTTTTTATAGTTTAATAAAAAACTTTGGTCTTGTAAACCAAAAATAAGAATTTTCTTTAAAAACTTCAAAGAAAAAGATTTTCTTTATCTATAATCTCCAAAATTATTATTTTTATAAACTATTCTTTGATATTTTAAAAATATTTTTTTCTCTCATACTAATTTCTATTTCAATTTTATTATATTTTATTAATCATCCTCTTGCAATAGGATTATTAATTTTAATCCAAACTTTTCTTACTTGTTTATTATCAGGGATATTAATTAATACATATTGATTTTCTTATATTTTATTTTTAGTTTTTTTAGGAGGTTTATTAGTTTTATTTATTTATGTATCAAGAGTAGCTGCTAATGAAATATTTAAAATTCATATTATATTTAAGTTTATTTTTTATTATATTTTTATTATCTTTATTTTTAGAATTTTATTTAAAAATAATTTAATTTGAATAAATTTTTCATTTAATGATGAAATAATTAATTTTTTTAACTCAAATTTATTTTTTAATAATGAATATAATTTTAATTTATCTAAATTATATAATAAACAAAATTATTTTATAATAATTATATTAATTATTTATTTATTTATTACTTTAATTGCAATTGTAAAAATTACAAATATTTTTTTTGGGCCTTTACGATCTTTTAATAACTAATGATAAATCTATTTAAACCAATTCGTAAAACTCATCCAGTAATTAAAATTATTAATGGATCATTAATTGATTTACCAACTCCTTCAAATATTTCCTCATGATGAAATTTTGGATCTTTATTAGCTTTATGCTTAATAATTCAAATTTTAACAGGATTATTTTTAACTATATATTATACAGCTAATATTGATTTAGCTTTTTTTAGAGTTAATTATATCTGCCGAAATGTTAATTACGGTTGATTAATTCGAACTTTACACGCTAACGGAGCATCTTTTTTTTTTATTTGTATTTATTTTCATATTGGACGAGGAATTTATTATGAATCATTCAATTTAAAATTCACTTGAATAATTGGAGTTATTATTTTATTTTTATTAATAGCTACAGCTTTTATAGGATATGTTTTACCTTGAGGTCAAATATCTTTTTGAGGAGCCACAGTAATTACTAATTTATTATCCGCAATTCCTTATTTAGGAACTATATTAGTTAATTGAATCTGAGGGGGATTTGCAGTAGATAATGCAACTTTAACTCGATTTTATACTTTTCATTTCTTATTTCCTTTTATTATCCTTATATTAACTATAATTCATTTATTATTTTTACATCAAACAGGATCTAATAATCCATTAGGTATTAATAGAAATTTAGATAAAATTCCTTTTCATCCATTTTTTACATTCAAAGATTTAATTGGATTTATCATTTTAATCTCAATTTTAACTTTTCTTTCTTTAATTAATCCTTATCTTTTAGGAGACCCAGATAATTTTATCCCAGCTAATCCATTAGTTACCCCAATTCATATTCAACCAGAATGATATTTTTTATTTGCTTATGCTATTTTACGGTCAATCCCAAATAAATTAGGAGGTGTAATTGCTTTAGTAATATCTATTTTAATTTTAATTATTTTACCATTTACTTTTAATAAAAAAATTCAAGGAATTCAATTTTATCCTTTAAATCAAATCTTATTTTGATCATTAATTACAACAATTATTTTATTAACTTGAATTGGAGCTCGATCTGTTGAAATTCCTTATATTCTTACAGGACAAATTTTAACCTTAATTTATTTTTCTTATTTTATTATTAATCCAATTTTAAATAAATTTTGAGATAAATTAATTTTTAATTCTTAATTAATGAGCTTGTAAAAAGCATTTGTTTTGAAAACTTAAGAAAGAATAAATATTCTATTAATTTATACTAAATTAATTTTATATAATAAAATTATTTTTAATCCTATAAAAAATAATAAATAATTTAAAGATAAAGGTAAATATCTTTTTCAACATAAATATATTAATTTATCATAACGATAACGAGGTAATGTTCCCCGAACTCAAATAAAAAAAAAAGATAAAAATACCAATTTTAAATAAAATATTAAATTTAATTCATAACCTCCCATATAAATAATAACAAATAATAATCTTATAAATAAAATTCTAGAATATTCAGCTAAAAAAATTAAAGCAAATCCCCCTCTTCTATATTCAATATTAAACCCTGAAACTAATTCTCTTTCTCCCTCAGCAAAATCAAAAGGAGTACGATTAGTTTCAGCTATTAAAGAAGATAAAAAACATAGTCTTAAAGGAAATATTATTAATATTAATCAAACTAAATATTGATATTCACTAAATTTAATTAAATTAAAATCTATAATTAAAATAATTCTAGATATTAAAATTAAAGATAATCTTACTTCATAAGAAATAGTTTGAGCTACCCCACGTAATCCCCCTAATAAAGAATAATTACTATTAGAAGATCATCCGGCAATTAATAAAGTATAAACCCCAATTCTTGCACAACATAAAAAAAATAATAATCCTAAATTAAAATTAACTAAATTAAAAACATAAGGAATTACTATTCAAATTATTAAAGATAATATAAATCTTACAATAGGAGAAAAATAAAAAGAAAAATAATTTGAATAATTTAAATAAACTTGTTCTTTAGAAAATAATTTAATAGCATCACAAAAAGGTTGTAAAATTCCTAATATCCCTATTTTATTTGGTCCTTTTCGAATTTGAATGTATCCTAAAACTTTACGCTCTAATAAAGTTAAAAAAGCAACTCCAATTAAAACCCCAATTAATAAAATTAAAATACCAATAAAAATATTATATAAATCTTGTATTATCATATACTATCTATATAATAAAATTATATATAAATGATTTCTAAAATCATCACATTTTTCTGTCAAAATAGTATATATACATATATATATATATATATATATATATATACTTTATAAAATAATTAATAATATTCATTAAATTCTAATTATTAAAAATATTTGATCCTTTCGTACTAAAATATTTTATTATTTTAAAGATAGAAACCAACCTGGCTCACACCGGTTTGAACTCAGATCATGTAAGATTTTAATGATCGAACAGATCAAAATTTTAAACTTTTGCATTTAAATTTTATCTTAATCCAACATCGAGGTCGCAAACTTTTTTTCTTATTTGTACTAAAAAAAAATATTACGCTGTTATCCCTAAGGTAATTTTTTCTTTTAATCATAAAAAATGGATCATTTATTCACTTATTTATGGTTTATTATAAAAAAAAGTTATTTTAATTTTTTTATCACCCCAATAAAATATTAATTTTATTTTTAATTTTTAAGTATAAATAAAACATTAAATAATTTTAATATAAAACTCTATAGGGTCTTCTCGTCTTTTAAATTTATTTTAGCTTTTTAACTAAAAAATTAAATTTTATTATTAAATTAGAGACAGTCTATATTTCATCAAATCTTTCATACAAGTCTTCAATTAAAAGACTATTGATTATGCTACCTTTGTACAGTCAATATACTGCAGCCCTTTAATATAATATCAGTGGGCAGATTAGACTTTAAATTATTTTCTAAAAGACATGTTTTTGATAAACAAGTGAATATAAATTTTTGCCGAATTCCTTTTATTTAATTTAAATTAATTAAATAATATTTATTATTAATATACTAATTTTATCATTATAACTAATATTTTTTTATTTTTATTATTATTTTATATAAAATTAAATTTTTATATTAAATTTTATTTTTTTTATAAAATTATTTATAATAAATTATAATTTTTAAACAATATAAATTTTAAAATTTTTAATTAAATTTTATTTTATTATAAATTTTTATATTAAAGCTTATCCCTTAATATATTTAATTTTAAATATTTTATTTTTAATTTTAATTAAAAATAAAATTTTTTAAATTTTAAATTAAATTTTTTTCTAAAATAACTAGATATATTTAAAAACGATTAACATTTCATTTCAAATTAATTATTTAAAATAATTTTTCTACATTAACTTTTATAATTAATTAACTCTTTTAAATTCGAGATTTTTTTTAAAAAAAAATATTTATTAATAAACTCTGATACACAAGATACATTAAATAAAAATTACTTTTTTATTAATTAATTTTCAACTATTTCAAATTTCTTTTTCAATACTAATTTACTATAAAATAATTTATTTTTTCTTAAAAAAATACTTCAATACCCCCCAATATTAAAAATTTTTTTATTATTTATTATTTTATTAATTTACCCCCTCAAATTAATTAATTATTTAATTTCTTTTCAATGTAAATGAAATACTTTCACAAGCTCTAATTTGATCATTCTAGAAACACTTTCCAGTACTTCTACTTTGTTACGACTTATTTCAACTTTTAAATGAAAGTGACGGGCAATATGTACATATTTTAATTTTTAATCATTTTAATAAACTAATTAAAATTACATTTAAATCCACCTTCAATTACTTTTTCCAAAATTCTTTTCGTTTAAATAAATTTATTGTAATCCATCTTCAACTTAATTATAATCTACATCTTGATCTGAATTAAATTTTATTTTTAATTTTAAAATATTATTTTTATTAAAAAACATTTTTTTAACAATGATATATAAAATTATAAATTAAGTAAATTTATTCGTGGATTATCAATTACTAGACAGATTCCTCTAAATGAACTAAAATACCGCCATATTATTTAAGTTTCAATAATATTTTATTTACTATTTTAGTATTTTTAATTAAATTTTTAATAATAGGGTATCTAATCCTAGTTTATAATAAAATTTATTAAATCATAATTTTTTAATAATTTTTAATTAAATTAAAATTTCACTTAATAATTTAATATTTAATTTAATAATTTATTATTTATTATATACTGAAATAATTTAATTTAACTTTTGTTTAACCGCAACTGCTGGCACAAAATTAGTTATTAATTTAAATATTACTAAATCTTAATTTCTTAAATTTTTAATTTTAATTACTGCTTATTTAATTAATTATTATTTAAATAATTAAAATTTAATACTAAAATTTACATGTAAAATAAATTTATAATAAATTATATAAAATATAAAAAATTTATCTATTCAATTTAATTTTCACATAGATTTTTTTTTTTTTTTTTTTATATTATATATTTAATAGTCATTAATAAATTTTTAATATTTCTCTTATTTTTTTTCTAGTAATATTACTATAAAAAATAATTTAATTATAAATCAGTTAAAAATCTATTTGAAAAAATATATATTATAAATATAATTATTTAATTAAGTCAAAAATTTATATATATAAATAAATAAATAATTAATTAAAATTTTAATTAATTAATATAATTTTAATTAATTAATTATTTAATATATATATATATATATACATGTGTGTGTGTGTGTGTGTATATATATATTAATTTTTTTAATTATTATTAAAATAAAATTAATAGTTATAAGTTTATTAAGCCATAGTTAATAAATTTTATATTAAATAATTAAA